CTCTACCACTCAGTCAACTCTCTTCCACTTAATCCCTATTTCATGGCCACATATTTTTCCGGCTAAGTAATGGGAAACCCTTCTACTGTTCCATGAATCCGATTTTCATTTCATCCGATTTTCATTTCATCCGGGAAAAGCCATTTTTTTCTAAAGAATGTCTTTGTCATTTGATCCAATAGCCTTCTGTTAGATAGGAACAGATTTGATAAATACTGATAACTCTCAGATGGAGTATTAGAACGGAAAAATCCATTAGATTTAGATAATGAACTCTTGGTTATAAGCCATCTCTGGCGATCAAGCACGAGTTCGTAGTGCTTGTCTTGCTTCTTCTTGGTCCACCAGCGTTGACGTGCGCGTTTAGGGGCATCCCTCTTTGTTTTGGGATTAAGAAGACGAAGAAGCTCCTTTGAAATCTCTGTAGCTTCCTCTGGATATGACAACACTTCGACAAAGGGCGTATCTTTGTATAGGAAAGAGAGTGGATCTCCAGGGACCCACATGAATTGGCTTATTCGAAAACATCCTTCTTCTTCGGAAAATCCATCTCGTGCCTGGGGCTGCTGGGTTTCACTCCGGAAGAACTCCGAATCATTCTCTTGAAGCTCATCCTCTTCCTCTTCCTCTTCCTCTTCCTCTTCCTCGTGAAGCTCATCCTCTTCCTCTTCCTCTTCCTCTTCCTCTTCCTCTTCCTCGTGAAGCTCATCCTCTTCCTCTTTTAGCTCTTCGTCTTCCTCTTCAAGCAGCTCATCCTCTTGTTGAGCTTCAAGCCGCTCATCCTCTTCGTCATCCGCTTCTCCCTCTTCTTCCTCTCCCCACACTGCAACCTCAGTCTCTAGAGCCTCTTCTGGAAGCGGATCCTCTTCCTCTGGAATCTCTTCCGCTGGAATCTCAGCCTCACAATCCAATATAAAGTCCCAAGGGTGCCATATTCTAGGAGACCAAACTAGTTCACTGAATAAATCCTCCAACATCTTTTGCGGGGCGAAGACGTCCTCGTCGTCGTCGTCGTCTTCTTCCAACTCCGATTCGTATTTTTGATGTTGATAGATAAGTCTCTGAATATCTAAGGGATTCCTTGGTTTGGGCCGAAGAAGCAATGTCACTCGATCATTATCAAACTGACTGGAATCTTTTTCTGTCCCTTCTACTTCCTCATCTTCTGTCCCTTCTCCTTCCTCATCTTCTGTCCCTTCTACTTCCTCTTCTGTCCCTTCTACTTCCTCTTCTGTCCCTTCTACTTCCTCATCTTCTGTCCCTTCTACTTCCTCTTCTGTCCCTTCTACTTCCTCATCTTCTGTCCCTTCTACTTCCTCTTCTGTCCCTTCTACTTCCTCTTCTGTCCCTTCTACTTCCTCTTCTGTCCCTTCTACTTCCTCTTCTGTCCCTTCTACTTCCTCTTCTGTCCCTTCTACTTCCTCTTCTGTCCCTTCTACTTCCTCTTCTGTCCCTTCTACTTCCTCTTCTGTCCCTTCTACTTCCTCTTCTGTCGGCGAGGATCCCACCAGAGCGCCTTCTAACTCTAATAGGCCATGAACTATATCAGATAGGCCATGAACTAGATCAGAATCGTTCTCAACGAGTCCATAAGAAGTGATCAAATTTTGTTCATCGGGTCCGGGGGGAGACAAAAGGTCTTGAGCGATCGATCCGGCAGAACAAGTCAAAAGATAAAGAAGTATCGTTAATTTCTTCATGCTCGTTCCAAGTTCGAAGTACCATTTGTACAAAGAAGAATCCCCTGCTTCACATAAGTTCTTCTTGATATAGATAGATATAGGATCTATGGGGCAATTCCTTAGAAGTACAGTGTGTGCAAAAGCCCTTCCTACCTGATAGAAAAGGGTCCCATGCTCCTTAGCCGGGCTTAGGTTTCTGTCGGCTTCCAAATCCCAAGTTTTTCTATGAAGAGCATATCTAATTGTAGTAGTGTCTATAATTGATTTCTTCTGTGTAATACTAATCGATAGGGCCTCGTTGGTAAGTGCTACAAGATCTGGTACACTGGGACCCAAGATTGTGGACTCGAATTCATTAGTATGAGTATGGAACATTTTATTTTCCAAGTGAAATCCCCTAGTATATGAAAGGGTGAAAAGGCACTGTTGTTGTTGTGGAACAAGAAGCCTTCGTGTCTTAATGCATGTACTTAATCCATCCGGACCTATTAGAGAGGGATCCACTTTTTGGGGAATATGAGTCGAAGCAATAACAAGAATCTCATTTTTAGTGGAACGTCTTCCACAATCCCTGGAGAGATGGTTCACTAATAGACCGAGGGATAAGTAATCCGACTCTTTCGCATCCAGATCATGAATGTTTGGAATCCATAGTATGCAAGGAGACATTGCTTTTGCTAATTCGAATTGAAGGGTGATATAAAATTCGTCTATTTCATCGTCCAGCAACTGATACACAAGTGGCACATTCGTCTTAGTTAGCCACTCCGTCATCTCGCTATCAACAAAATCTTCCATATCACCAGGCTCATAATCGTCACTGGCACCAGGCTCATAATCGTCACTGTCACGATCCTCATAATCGTCACTGTCATTGTCCAAAAAATCAAAAAAACTGGCCCCGTAATCGTTCGCCTCCTCCGCATCGTCACCATACTCATCATAAACGCCACTCTCGTGAATATCAAAACCTTGAGGCGTCCAGTTCTTCAGGAACTTGTTCAGAACTACTGTAATGAGAGGAACATAGGAGTTTGTCGCTAGGGATTTGACCAAATAGGATCGTCCACTTCCTATAGAACCTATCACTAAAGTAGCCCTAGAGGGGTGTAGGGGTAAGCGGAGCGAAAAGGTTTTTCCATGAGATGGGAAATGAGAACGATTATCCCCGCACGGTGAATAAGTGATTGTCTGATAATGAGCAAGGAATATCCGTCTTTCTGCTAAACAGGATGTATTGCACTCATAATTCATTAGACCCTTTTTATGAATGTCAACTAAGTGTCGTAAGTAAAATGCTCCCGGTTCTTCACTCATTTGAGAGGCAGAGTCATTGTTTGATAAATGATCACTATGAGTCAAACTCAATAGAATTTGATCAATCCTTGTTTCTCTCGTGAAGTTGCAAAACGGAACCAAGAATTCTCTTTCTTTATCCTCAATCGCATCACAGTTCGAGATCCAGGATTCTATTTTATCGTCAATCAAACAACAAGGACCGTTCACATTTTCTATTATTTGATCATAACGATAACGTTGACCAGAACAGAGAGAAGAGAAATCCCCTAGCTCTGTTATCAATGAATAGAGCTCTTTACTTGTATGACTTAGATGTCTCGTATTTTTCAAAAAAGCGATTCGATCGATGGGATTTGGTGTGATATTGAGGAGCTCGAAGAGATGGATAAGAAAAGATTTGCGTCCACCACCCCATCGTAGATAATTTACTAATTTTTCCCGAGCAGCTAGAAAGAGCTTCTTGAAAGAACGAGGTGCGGGGTACATATCCAGAAGTTCTCGCAACTCCACGATGTATGATGGAATCATCAAAGATTGGGCCCTTGCGAAATCTCTCTGTAACTCACTAAAGGCTTGGGAAAAAAAGAGAAGGTGTGAAAAAACGAGATGTCCAGCAACAAGAAGAAGGAAAAGGATTGAATAGAGGAACTCCCCAAGATTTGGCCATCTCAGATCTGTCATCGATGGTGACTCATTATTTCGATGAATACTTTCTTCAGACAGAAGAAGCTTATGGAAACACTTATTCGAAATCGCACTTATCCAATTCCATTGTAAAAGACACCATTTTTTCTGAAGAATTCGCCATGATATTCCGCATGGATCAGATATAGCATAACAAATGGATACAAATTTTGGACTGCTCCTTAGTAGCGGCATTACGTATGATCCCAAAGTATCTAAAAACATCAACTTTAGCAAATTGTACCCTGTCGAGGTAAGGCTAAATGGCATAACATATGTTTTGAATAGATTCCAGTTTGAGAGAATTAAAGAAACCCTCTCTCCTTGCAAGGCTCTATCCATCTGCACTTTCTCAACCCATTGCTTTAGATAAAGACTCTGTTTTTTCTCTTTCCTCTTTTCGGGTTTTTTCTCTTTCCTCTTTTCGGGTTTTTTCTCTTTCCTCTTTTCGGGTTTTTTCTCTTTCCTCTTTTCGGGTTTTTTCTCTTTCCTCTTTTCGGGTTTTTTCTCTTTCCTCTTTTCGGGTTTTTTCTCTTTCCTCTTTTCGGGTTTTTTCTCTTTCCTCTTTTCGGGTTTTTTCTTTTTCCTCTTTTCGGATGAGAAACATTTCTCAGAATAAATCAAACCCATGTTTGAATTGAAATTGAGATACTGATACAAGTTCTTCCCTTCTGAATCAGATAGATTCATATCTGAAAGAGGTTGACAATAAGTTCTTTCAAAATTGACTCTCTGTCCCTCTGTTAGAGGTGTTCCAGAAATGTCTGCGATCGAGTAAATAGCTCTACGAACTAATGGATCAGATCGCATTGCAAGGTGGAAATATTTGTAAAAGTTATACCTTTCGTCACCACTTTGTGGAAAATCCTTGAATAGGTTAGATACCTGTGACTCGATTGATGAAATAGTATCTCTCTCCAAAAAAGCATGTTTTTTTTTGTCGCCGCACAAAGAAAATTTTGTGTTGCGAATGAACAAGATATTGAGGAATTGTCCATACGTAAAATCCAAATTCTTGATATCCACATAAAAGGGGAATCTTTTGTTACAAAAGAAGCCGAAGTCATGTGGATTATTCAAGAATCGAAGTCGATTTGCTTTATAAAAAGAAGAGATCAATGAACTTCTATGAAATGGTTTCACGGGATTCAACCAATTGTCTTGATCGTGGGATATCATTGAGAAATAGGAATCCAAAGATTTCCCGCGATTATTTCTAGTATGGAATGAGTCAATCATCCCCTCTGGTTTCTTATTGAACAATAATTTCGATTTTTGGGAAGTCTCATGATCATCCAATAAGAATGGTTTCAATTTTTTCAAATAAACGAGTTG